TAGAAAAAGAACCCGGCCACCTATTTCATTCGACGTTCCGGGGCAGGGGCCCGACCGATTCGACCGACTTTTGCTTTTGGATAACAAGAAGGCGAGCTTCTCTGCTTTGATCAAATAAAAAGCCCAGTCAGCCACCAACTCGGTGCAGGTCACGTGACCTACAGCTCGGCCTTCGCTTTTTGAGGCTTCCTCTACCCACATCTCTATGTGCCCGCAGCACTTCCATATGGAGAAAGATAGGCTTACCATGTTCCATCAATAGCACCTAACCTATGCCGATTTTGGCGGACCGTGCTCCACCCCGGTGAACTCATGCGGTTCCGACGTGCCCAGAGGCCAGAGGCGAATCCGTTCACAGTCCGTAGGACCAACACCATTCGAAGGTGGGCGGCCCACCCCGCCTAGAACAGTTATGCTTGACTGGGCTTACACACATTCGCTCACTTACGCTGTCCCCCCTCAGCTCACCCTAGCCCCCGGCCTTTTGCTCTTCTAACGTAAGCTCCAAGGCTTCACACCAAGTCTTCACTGACATAATATGCATGCTTAAGTAGGGTCAGGCAGAACCGTTGTTGCCTGATGGGAACTTCCCCCATATTGCTATCAATGTCTTCATGTCGCACGACCTCTTAACATTACACCACTGAATCCCCAATCCTTTGCTTGCTGTGCAGTGACAGTACCAATATCCACTAATCGTTGTTTCCAGATACGGTTGCCGGTTGACATCTCTTCTAATTCGTCGATACGAGAAGCAAATTGTTGTGTGGAGGAATCAATATCTCGACATAAGCCAAGAGGCAGATCTTGTGCCACTCCACCTGGTCGTATGAAACTGGCATGCATCCTGGCTCCCGAGACTCTTTCATAGAATTCCAACAATTTTTCCCGCTCCTCAAAAGCCCACAGGAACGGAGTTGATGCTCCCACATCCATAGCATGAGTAGTTAAAGCAAGTGAATGATTTGAAATTCGAGTTATTTCACGGAATAACACTCGTATATATTGAGCTCGTAATGGTACCTCGCAATTCAAAAGTCTCTCTACGGCTGAAGAATGAGCGTGTTCTTGGGCCATCATAGAAACATAGATAGGGTCGACGACGGAACGAACAACGAAACTTTACGACAGCTTTTTCGTACACGTTCACTTGCATCACATACACAAGTGCTCTCTGAACCGTGCAATAAGGTCACCCATAACACGGCTCTCCCATTTGAGTTATCTTAGCCCCCAGCCATGCTATTCAAGAATATTAGAAAAATGGCAGCGTAAGGTAACAACTAGTATTGAAAGCTGGTCGCCTTTGGAAGCGTTCGCTGGTAACCAAAGCGTATCGTTCCCGCAACCACTTTTGTACTTTGTTTATAGCTTTTTTAGGTTATGCAATAGAAGGGGGCTTGCACTTGAATTGAAGTAGCGCTTTTGGAATATGAGTAGGGCTCCTAGGTGGCGCGTTCGTGGAGGCAACCCGAAGGAAGAGCAAAAAGAAGGTTGGGTGCTTGTGGGGCAAGGCCACCCGGCCTCGAATAGGAGGGGGCTTAGCTCTGGATCCTCCCTGCTTGCAGAAATGAATGGATCAGAAGGGGGCTGGATTCTCTATTTCCGGGCCGGGCGGGAGGTGAAGGCCATAAGAGAAGATTGCCCTCCCGCTAAGGAAGAGGGGAAAAAGGCGCTGTCATCTATCTCGACCAGTTTCCCGAGGCGTTGGAAATCCAGACCGGCTCAGAGAATCACTGGTGCTATTTAGCCCTTCGTTTCGACAACAAAGAAGTCATCTTTGACGATTTCCCATTCCTTCCCTGCCGAGCCGCCTCTCTTCGCCCTCTGCCTTCCCTTTCTATAACATAGCCAAGCGCCCTCCTTTACAATCACTAATAAAAAAGAAATAGCAATCAAAGCCCTATCGTATCAGTACGTCTCTGTGATTTTTCCGGCCCCAGGGGACTTTACTCGACCCATTCCCCAGTCTCCCGCACTGCTCAAGTAAGTGTGCGACTCCGTATGAGGACCTCCTTCCCTTCTGCCCACTCTCCGTTCACACGGTTCTCAAAGCAGAGGAGGAAGGGTGGGCAGCAGGTACCACGAGCCCTCTGTCCCACACATCTATCCAGAAGCAAGTGTAGTTCACCGGTTCCACCGAATGCTCCTATCTGTCGGCAAAGATCGTGTGAGTGTGCAGTTATGCTTCGGATGCTTCGACATAGAATAGATCGACCCAGTTCCCGTTCTTTTCCGGTGCACTCGCTTTATATCTCCGACACACAAGGAAGGACGCGGTGGGAAGGAAGGAGCCCTAGCCTCTGTCCGGCCGATCATTCCGCTGGCATCTCGCATTCACGCCCCCGTTTGACTGCCGCTCGGGGATGTAGTTGTAGATACGTTAGTCTTAGTGGGTCGTTGGCTCCACTTGTTATCTCCTTCTACGACATGCTGTTGTCGTCGCCATATTCCATATGTCACTTAGTCATCTCTGCCTCGCTGCGGGTCAGCACCTCCGAAAGAAACGGAGGACTTCATTCAGTGACCCCGCGATCGCCCTCTGAACGATCAGAATAAGGTAAAGCTTGAAGATAAGTTTTGTACTCTATTAATTTCTCGGTCCCTCTAGTCGGGTGGGCGCCGGCCGGTCTTTCGACCAGATCCCCCTAAAAACCGTACGTGCGGGTCTCCCCGCATGCGGCTCACGCCATTCGAGGTGGCCCAGCCCAGCATTCATTCTAAAATCCTGTAGTGAAATTGAGACTGCTCGACTTCGGAAGCAAATTCGCGTGTAGGCAGCGCTGTCTGTCGTACCGTTGACTCTATCTATTCATTGAATTTGCTTGATTCCATTTTTATATAGGCTCGCTCCCTCTTTTTCCAAGAATTCATGCACTTCCTTTTACTCCATAGGGCCTTCTTTAATAGGTTCATAGTCCAAAGCCTTCCATTTCCGTCAAATGACCCGGCCTCCCCTGGCTCTTCCACCGTCCGGGCTCCCTTTCCTCCCTATGCTCCCCCGGCGCAGGCCTACCACGCTTCGCACCTGCGGCGTTTTCGCCAGACGGTCTTTGCCAGTAGTGCCATCCTCCCCGCTGGCTGTATGGGCGGGTTGTCCCTCGCTGCTGCGTTCTGTTAGGCTATGGATTACAGGAACAAATGTAGTTGAATGGAATAGCAGGCGGGTTACACGTTCCACTGTGCCGAGATTTGAGGTGCAGGTGGTGATGATCACCCCGGGGTATGCGCTAGCGCCCTTGACAGGCACTCCAGAACCCGCCAACGCTCGTGAAAACCCGGGTCGGTCGGTCCTCCATTCATCCGACCGGAGGTGTGGATAACGAGGCCACCTTCACAACCTTCTCCCTTCTGTCCTTATGTTGTAGTAAGGTAGGGCGGTTCGCTTGAGTTGCTCAACCGCCCCTTAGCCCGGTGCTCATGACGCGCTACGGAACCTCCACCGTGCCGGGGGACCAAGCAGGGCATAGCTAGCGGCATAGGAGCCGACTCGGCATCAGCGGCTTCGTGCCGCACTGGAGTGATCCAATATGTGGTTCCGCACGTTCCACCACTTCTCCGTTCATTTCCAATACTGATCGTGAAACACCATGAGCAGCAGGATGTTGAGGTCCGAAATTCGAAGTGAAATTTTTGATTTGCCCGTTCCTAGTCGTCATGGGAAAGAAAGGCAGAAAGAAGAAAGAAATGATTCCCTTTTTTCTTGTCCAATACCACCAGTACCAGAAATGCATCTCCTTCGCCCGCCCGAGAGACTTATTGAACCCGAAAAGAAAGAAGGGAGAAAGATGCCCACTATGATTATCGATTCCTTCTTGATAAAACAATATCATAGCCTAGTATTCATGTCCTAGTCTTAATTTTGAATATGGGCACATACTAGAAACTGAGCCAGGCACATCCCTGTTTTCTTGTCTTAGCACTTCAAATTAGCTGCACCCTTCCAAGTTAGTCCAGGAGCCCTCTCAGATGCAGGTCTTTTCAAAGTGCAAAGTTTCAGTGATCACTTATGCAATTGTGAGTTGCTGTTTTGAGTTTCCTGCTTTTCGGGCTGTCCTCTTTTAGGGAAGGGAGCGTGCCCTAGTAGCATGAGACGACAGCCTTGCATAGGAGTAGTTCTGACTCCGAGAATAGAATCTTATCCCCGCCGACTAAGCCCGGACTCTTTCGCATCGCGCTAATTCAGTGCCAGCCGTTGGTGAAAGACCTGCATGGAGCCGAGGCCTTCTCACCTACCTGCTTTGGGGAGAGTTTGACCCGGACAAAACTAGTGGGTGTCGCCTCCTCGAAGCAGCTCCCTCTCGCCCCGATTGATGAAGTCCCTGATTGAGAACACCATTGCTAACTTATGTATAATATGTCATACCTTCTTTCGAATCAATACCATTCCATGAGTGTCCTGTGGGTCTGATCAAGGCCAGTAGCTACGCCCTGCACTTTTGATAACCGGTTAGATATCCTAGCACTTTAGAGTTTGAGAAGGGTAAAGAAAATCGTCCTTTCTTTTGAGATCTGGACTCCTGAGGGAGGGTAATTTGATGCTAGCGAACGTTGTGGGTAACAAGGCGAATGAGTCAGTATCTAGTAACGGCTAGGATGCCAAGCGATGCAATGTAAAGAAGAAGAAGGTTTGGATGACCTCTGGGGGAATAGCACGCCCACAGAACGATATCGTGGAAATGCTGCACGGACCCGTATATATAGGAACAGAAACAAAATGACTTTTGGAGTTTGACGGTCCGTCCTCAAACCCACCTGTTGCCGATCCGACGTGGTAAAAGCAGATCGTGATTGATTGCTCTTAGAACACGCCGATACGGCACGCTCTCCCGGGTTCCAAGTTCTCTAATTTGAGTGACGTACGATTCATACGTACGCACACTCAAAAGATGCCCTTGTGGAGAATGCAGGGAGCCCCGGATGTCCCGGTACTCGTTGAGTATGGCCTGGGGATGAAACCCATCACTCACCAAGGCAGCTTCTACGTATCGTTCCACTAGCAATTGAGCGTTTATAGTGGAGACCATACGTCCAAGGTCGTCGTTCCCTCCCCAATTGTTGATCAAGTACCTTTGATAGAGGATCCTACTTCTCTCTTCATCAGAGAGTAGAGGTTGGGGCAATTGTGGGATCACGACGGGGACAGGGGCAGGTGCGGGCGGCGTCTCCGGTTGAGGAAGAGGCTGCCCCGGTGGACTAAGTGGGGGGGAGGGGTTCCCCGCGTCACACCAGGCTATGACAGGATGTGAAATGCCCCCCGCTACTATCAACAAAAAGATCCATAGGAAAAGGGACCCATAGTAAACTTGGAAATACGACCGCCACTTGAATAAAGAAAGAGCGCACGAAAAAAGTAAGGAAAAAATGATACACCTAAGATCACGGTGTAATCCCATGAAAAACGAATATATCTTGAAGCCCCATGGAAAGTACGAAGCGGAAAATACCAAAAAGACGGATCCTACAGCAAACAAGATGTAACTATTCAGATTTTTTCGAGAATAAATCATTCTCTTAACAGATCTCGTCTTGTTCCTCAATCTTCGAAGAATGCGGCGTTGTATTATTGTAAGTTCCCTATTCCAAACATTTCCTTCAAGTAGACGACAAGTTTTAAATCTTAATGCAGGCATTCCTCCCTCACATGCATTTGCAACAGATTCTTACCAAGACCGGTAATCCCCATAGACACACGGCCATTCTCGGCATCTTCACTGTTGCCCCTCTTCTCAAAGCCTTTCGAAATCTCAACGTGCCTTTTTCTTCTTTCCCCGGGATACTATACAAACGAATAAATATCCAAGATCCATGGAACGAACGAAGCGGACCGAAGTAAAGTCTTAAAAAAGACTGAAGGCCAATCCCGTTCTGTTGGAGCAATTGTGAGGAATACCCATTCTAGAGCATCTATAGAACTCATCCACTCCCCCGTAGAAAAGATAGAAATCTCATCATTCAAATCAACATTTATCCTAACCAAGGCTTCGCCTTGTCACATCAGGGGCTCTGGGACTCGAACCCAATTCTTTCCGCGACCCCCCTAGAAAGAATAAGGAGCATTTTCTCTTATCTTTTCTACGAGAATTGATGCTTCGCGACTTTTCTACTATACAGCTACGCTACGATCTTTCTTCTCTTATGAAATTTCAGGTGACGGTACATTTCACTTCATTGCACTACACTCTACTCTCCATTCTTGCTGAAGCCTCTTGCCATCCGGGTTCCACGGCATTAAGAAGTTCATTGATCATGATTTGCATTTTTGGTTGAGATAAAGAAAATACCTCCTTAAGTCCGTCAAGCCTGTAGGAGTAGGAGTAGTGAATAAATATAGAGAGTTTTGCTTGGTTGTTAACCAAGGGAAAAAAGAAAAAGAAAACCACTACTCACCAGTTTCGAATCAAACAAGTATCAACAACAGCCCCTTCTTTGCTTTTCTGATAGCATTCTGGAAGTACCGCGTCAAGATAGGCACCTTATCTATGCAATAATGATCTCGCTCTTCAAGACAGATTCGTGAACGGTCAATCTACGCCATGGAAGTTTCATTTCTGAATGACTTGTCTGCTACCAACTCCTTCCTCTATGGGTAGGCCCAACCACCACACTACACTCTTAGGATAGTTAACGGAACACCAACCCAATATCGAGGAGAATCAGTACACGGAACTTGACCAATCCACGATCACCCTCTGCTAGCAGCTTTCTTATCTTACGATATTCATAGTGTCGATTATAGAAGAGATGGAAATTGCATATTAGGATTAACCGAATCAGCTGCGTAGCCCTCTTTCACAGGGGAGGTGTGGCGGCATAGCCTGCTTCCAGAAAGTAATTCATGTTGAAGGTGGTCGCCCTTTTACTTAGTTTTAAGCACTTCTTCTTATATGCTCACTTCGATGCTCGATTTTTGCCTTGCTTCGGGGCCTTTCCCTCCCGTTAGCTTAGCTTGGCTTTAGTTAGAAAAATGTCATGTGACTCCTAGTATTTCTTGTTTGTTGTGATTTGGTCAAGTAACAAGAAGTGTCAGCAATCTGTATAGTGCTCTTTCTAGTACTTTGACTTGGCTACATAGCGGTTATCATTCTCACTATGGCGCTTTCTCCTCTTTCTGTTTTATTAGAATTCCCTATACTACATCATAGTCAGGACTGCTCTGGAACAGAGCAAGTAGAAAGAAAAGGAAACTGCAGATGCACGAATGGAATACGCACCTGGAATTGGTATTGGTCTAAAGAGCCGGAAAGGAAGAAGCAACGGACTGAGCGACGAAGCGACGGGATTGAGCGCTTCTCCTAGCGCAGGAGTTTTCGTCGCTGGATTAAGACGACTTAGCGACTTGCCTGAAAGCAGAAACCCGAAGGTTAGCCTTGCATGAACTAGGGAAAGATATAACTCAACTTCACACTGGTTAGCAAAACCCTAGAGCTTCCCTGCTTCGGTAGAACCTTATACTTTACCAAGTAAAAAGTTTAAGCTGGGATCGATTACCTTTCTTAGCTAGGATAAAGTCACTGTCATCGCTCTCTCCTTGAATCGCTCGGAAATCGTACCTAGCCTCTCGTCCATAACCTAGCCCGAAGCTCTCAAGCGACTGATTTCACACAAGTAGTAGGACCTTCTTTTATAGTGGAGTTAGAATAGGCTCTAGAATAGTCGAATGAATGGTCAGTCTCGCTCTCCACCCTGCTGCTAGATGGGATAGGTTCACATGCTTGAGATAAGACAGATCTTTTTTAGGCATTAAATAGGCCGAGAGAAAAGTATCATTTTTACATAGATGAGCAGCAACTTTAGAAATGAATGCTCAAGTCTGTCACTTAGAAGATAGGATGGTATCGACCCGGACAAGGGGGCAAGATCCGCTGGCTTAGGGCCCCTTTAGAGATAGGGGCGAGCCAAAGAGAAGTTGTAGCAACGAGCTACTAAGGAGTGACTGTGTTGAAGCTTCAAACGTAGAGCTCGCGACGACTTCGAGCGAACTCCACGAGTGTGCCGAAAAAGACTAAAAAGAATCTGTGATAAGTAAGCGCCTGTGTTCAGTAAATCGCAATTCTTTTTGTGTTGTCGGGCAGCGCGCGTTAAGATTCGCCGCTGTCCGGGCGAGGTATAATAGAAATACAAAAAAGTGAGAGTTCCCCGCCATCACCTCGCCTAGATTTGGGGGCTTCATACCCTAAGCAGAGGCAAGTTCCAGCCGAGGTAGGAGATCATCACATCTATACGAACAAAGCAGCACAGGTAGCAGTGGTTGCCTGTACGTTTATAGGGGACTCTACTTTCCCCTTTTTCACTATCTCGCCCAGCATATCTGCCGGGAGCAAGAGCATATCCAAGTCCCCTATTCAGTTGAATCAGATCTAGTAGCGCTCACTACTGAGGCGAAAGAAAGGAGCAAGATACGGCCAAAAAGCCGGAAATTCTCGCGCAGGAACAAGCGTAGGCCTGTAGCGCGCCCTTCAACCAGGAATCATTTTATTGGCGAAGCGAGGAAGCACAGTTGCGCGCCTCTCCATAGCCCCTCTAGAGTATAGAGGTATTAGTACCAAGCTGGAAGCTTGCTGTGTAATTTCATAAAGAAAGGTGTGTGAACCTCAGCGAGTCCGGGTTTCATTTCAAACTAGCCTCCTGGACTGAACCTACCTTCTTAATAGGTTATAGCTATCAATAAAGTAGGAATGGCAGAGAAGGAGATGCACTTTCTTGAGTTACAGACAAGGAACTCCATTCTGTTGACTCTACCAGATAGAATAGAACCCGTCTTTTTTCATAGTCTAGTCAAAAGAAGAGTTTGATCCTGGCTCAGAAGGAACGCTAGCTATATGCTTAACACATGCAAGTCGAACGTTGTTTTCGGGGAGCTGGGCAGAAGGAAAAGAGGCTCCTAGGGTTTACGAGAATCATATATAAGATCTCGTCTAAAGGCAGGGGTGAGCTTTCTCACTATACAATGTAAAAAAGGACCAACGACGATGAAGGAGGAGTAGGAGCTAGCTTTCATTGAAGTAGGGGCGGAATCGAAGCGAATAAATTCTGAGTTCATGCCACGACGATCTATATGGAAGGGAAGTTTTGTTGATGCATTCCTGTTGAGAATGAAGAAGAAGAGAGATCTTCTTTTGAACAGGAAAATTGGGTCACATCTTCTTCTATTTTGCCGGAATTCTTTGATTGCTCCGTACGAATTGACAATGGAATCCTGTTCGTTGTAAGATCACTGAAGGAGGTCATCAATTTGGAGAGTTTTCTTCTACACGGAAACGAAGATCTTCGAGAACTAATATTGGACCGGGAATCAAAAAGGGAAAAAAGTAAAGTCTAAGCGCATATGGCACGAAAAGGAAATCCGATTTCGGTAAAATTTGGAGAGTTTTCTTCTACACGGAAACGAAGATCTTCGAGAACTAATATTGGACCGGGAATCAAAAAGGGAAAAAAGTAAAGTCTAAGCGCATATGGCACGAAAAGGAAATCCGATTTCGGTAAGACTTGATCTGAATCGTAGTTCAGATTCAAGTCGGTTCAGTGAGGGCGACCGCGAAAGTCACCGAAGGGGTCAGTCTTTTCCTACTGAACACTTTCCTGCTCAAGATAGGGTACTAGAAAGGGATCATACGAAGGCTATGTTCTTTTTTTAGATCTAGCCTGAATGACTCCTAAACTAAAGGTTTTCCTTATATCTAAAGTGTGCAGTGAGGGATCTTTCTATTCTAGGTAGCCAGTCTTTACTTCACTCGACCCAAGCAATGCCCAAAACTCCCATGTCTTTCTTGGTCGGACCAAGCCAACTATTTCCGACAAGTCTTTCCTCATTTTTCGAACAAGAAGCGGAACTACAAGAAAGAATCTCAATTTTATGAAGGAATACATTTTTTTTATTAACCACACACCGGTTATGAGAGTAGTAAAGGATTATTATGTAACGATTGAAAGAACTGTAACTGACAACGCAATGATTTTTTTAGTATTCTTACTCCTTTTTCTTGCGATCGCTTTCCCC